AGGAAAATAAGCTAAACCCAAAGCTATTGAACTCATAATTCAATAATAGACTATAAAAATCTTTTTCCTAAAGAAAAAATCGTAAACTTCAAATTTACTAAAATAAAAATTTCTTTCATAATAAAATGACTGTTCTCCACAAATCATAAAAATATTAGAATCATATATCTAGCTTTAGGAATATGATCTGGAATAATAGGAATATCAATAAGCCTAATTATACGAATTGAATTAATAAACCTAAACAATAATTTCAACTTTAATATTACTTACTATATAATAATTACTATTCACGCTTTACTAATAATTTTTTTTATAACCATACCTATTATTATCGGCACATTTAGAAACTGACTTGTACCTATAATAATTTTTTCTTCAGACTTAATATTCCCACGAATAAATAATCTTAGTATATGAATCTTATTCCCTTCAATTATAATATTATTAATAAGAATATTTACAAAAAACAAAATTTTTACAGGATGAACACTTTACCCGCCCCTTTCTATTCAAAATTATACATCTATTAATATAGTAATTTTATCTATTCACTTAAATGGCCTGTCATCAATTTTAAGTTCAATAAATTTTTTAATTTCTATAATCAGAATAAATCCAAACAAATTATTTTTAAATAACTTAAGCCTATACTGCTGATCAGTCATTATTACTTCAATTTTATTAATCCTGTCAATTCCAGTTTTAGCCAGAGGTATTACAATAATTATTCTAGACCATAATTTTAATACAATATTTTTTAACCCCATAGGAAACGGAAATCCTATTTTATTCCAGCATTTATTTTGATTCTTTGGACATCCTGAAGTATATATTTTAATTTTACCAGGGTTCGGCCTTATATCACAAATTATAAATCAAGAAACAGGAAAATTAGAAATTTTCAGTAAATTAAATATAATTTATGCAATAATATCCATCGGTATTTTAGGATTCATTGTATGAGCACACCATATATTTACTGTTGGCCTAGATATTGATACTCAAATATACTTTATATCAGCTACTATAATTATTGCCGTACCTACTAGTATTAAAATTTTTAGATGAATTCTTACTTTAAATGGCAATAAAACTAATTTAACCCCAATATTAATATGATCTATAGGATTTGTAATAATATTCACAATAGGCGGCCTTACAGGAATTATTTTGTCTAACTCAATTATTGATATGAATCTTCATGATACCTACTACGTCATTGCCCACTTTCATTATGTATTGTCTATAGGTGTAGTATTTTCAATTTTATCAAGCCTAATTTTTTGATTTCCCATATTATTTAATACAATCATAAAAAGAAACATATTAAAAATTAATTTTATTAATATATTCATTTCTATTAATTTAACCTTCTTTCCCCAACATTTTATAGGCCTTAACGGAATACCGCGGCGATATATTATATTTTCAGACTTAATAATTATATGAAATATTCTATCATCAATTGGAGCCATCTCTACATCACTTTTTTTAATAATATTTATCTCTCTGATAATAGAAAGAATAATATCTTTTAAAAAAATTATATTTAAAATTAAACTCTTTAATCAAGAATGAATAATAAATTCACCCTCCCTAGCCCATTCATTTAACGAATTTAATTTAATTGTAATAAAATAAAAAATTCTATAAACTAATATAATAAATTATTATAATAATAAACATTTTAAAAATTAAAAAATTTTACTAATAATATTACAACTTAAAATTAATATGGCAGAAAAATGCAATGAACTTAAAATTCAATAATATTTACTTAAATAAATTATTAATAATTATTAAAATTATTAAATACTCTTTTCCAATTAATTCATCTGTCCAAATAATAAATATAAACATTTTAAATGATAAAATTATATTAATAATAATTATATTAATAATATTAGTAATAATAATATTAACATTTAATTTAATTAATAAAATAATTTTTAAATTAATATTTGATAATCAAAAACTTGAATTTTTATGAACTATTTTCCCTATAATTATAATTATTGTAATTTCATATTATTCCGTAATAACTTTATACCTAAATAATGAAATAAAATCAAATTCAATCAATATTAAAATTACAGGAAACCAATGATTTTGAAATTATAATTATATAAATTTCAATATAAAATTTAACTCTTATATAATTTATAATAATATATTTAATTTCAACATTATAGAAACAGATAATAAAATAATTATCCCCCTAAATACCCAAATTATAATTATTATTTCATCATTAGACGTAATTCATTCATGATCCATTCCATCAATAAACATTAAAATTGATGCCATTCCAGGACAAATCAATAATTCAGTTATTCAAACAAATAAAGTATTAATTATATTCGGCCAATGTTCAGAAATCTGTGGAATTAATCACAGATTTATACCAATTATAGTAGAATCAATTTTAATAAAAAATTTTATTCAATGAATTAAAAACAACTAAAATAAATTATTATAATAAAACAAATAATTTTTAATTAAGCCCCATATTTAAATCCGCACAACCAATTTAGGTACCTTAAACTAAGTATTAGTCTTTTAAATTAATCAAAGAAATATAAAATTCTCCTAAATTTAATAAAGCCACATTAAAAATTCTTTATTTAAAAAATAAAATAGTTAAATTAACTAAAATAACATTAATTTGTCAAATTAAAATAAAAACTTTATTCATAATTCAAATAATACCAAATATATGACTAATAAATTTATTACTAATATACCTATTATTAAATATTTTAATAATTAATACAAACTTCGTAAAATTAAATAATAACAAGATATTAATTAAATATTCAACTTTAAATTGATAAAATTTTAATTAACATATTTAATATATTTGACCCCAACATCAAATTTGTACCTATAAATATTATCATAATAATAATAATTGTATTAATAACACTAAATTATAATAAATTTTGAACAAAAAATAATTTTTTATTAAATATTAAATCAACTATAATATTAATATTAATAAATAATAAAATAAACTTAAATATAAAAACACTAATTAATTTATTTATGCCCATATTAATCAGTTTATCATTATTAAATATATTAAACTTAATTCCTAATATAATATCGCCTTCAAGAATAATTAATTTTAACTTTCCGGCAACCTTAATAATATGAACAACAATAATTATAATAAATATTAAATCAATCAAAATTTTATTATTAAATCTAACCCCTAAAAGAACACCACCCCTAATAATTTGAATTATTAATTTAATTGAATTAAATAGATTAATTTTTCAAATCATGTCACTATCAATACGACTAACAATTAACATAATAATAGGTCACATTATTTTAATAATATCAAATAATATTTTAATTAATATTATTTATACCCCCATTGAATTCGCAATTACATTAATTCAAACTTACATTTTTATTACATTAAATTTATTAAATTTTTTAAATACTAATTAATGAAAATAAATTCTATTTATAAAATTATTATCAATTCTCCATGACCTTTAATAATAAGAATTAATTTCTTATGCTTATCTATAAATTTAATAATTAATATAATAAATAAAAATTCCGTATCCTCTATATCAATTATTTTATTAACCATATTAACTTTATTAACTTTCTTTATATGAATAAACAATTCATTAAACGAAAAATTAATAATTGGGCTTAAATCAAACTATAATAATATAAGATTAAAACACTTAATTTATACAATTATATTTTCAGAAGGAATATTTTTTATAACATTCTTTTACATTAATTTTTCATTTAAATACTTTAACAATAACATATTTAATTTTAAATACTACCTAAGTATATTTAAATTAAGAATATTAATATCTTTTTTAAATTTAATAATCCTTCTATCATCAAGACTAACTATTATAGAAACAATTAATTTAAATAATAATAAATCAAATAAATCAATTTTTATACTAAAAATCACTGTAATATTAAGACTATACTTTCTTTTTATTCAACTAATAGAATACTCAACTTTAAATTTTAACATATCTAACTCAGTATTCTTTTCTAATTTTTTTTTAATTACATTATTTCATATAATACATGTACTTGCAGGAACCATTATTATAATTTATATTCAATTTATAAAAAATAAATTATTAATAATAAACAAAACAAAATTTAAAATTCTATGCTGATACTGACATTTTGTTGACCTTATTTGGATTTTTATTTTCATCACATTTTACATATAATTAATCACATAGAATAAAACAAAATTTTATTAATATAAATAAATATATTTAATTTCCAATTAAAAAATAATTATAAAATTATAATCAAATTAATTAAATTTTTAATTACACTATTAATAATACTAAACTTATTAACAATTAAAATAAAAAAATCAATTTATAAATTTAAATTTCTTAACCCAATTGAATGCGGATTTAACAGAATACAAAATAAAACAAAATCACTAAATATTAATTTTATTACAGTAATATTAATTTTTATTATCTTTGATTTAGAAATTTCATTAATTACACCAATAATTATAAATATTAAAATAAATTTAATAAAAAATATTATTATAATATCATTAATTTTAATATTTATACTATTAAGAATAATTTATGAAATTAAAATCAAATCAATCAAATGAAAATAAAAAATACTAATAATTATAAAATAAATCAAGGATAATAAAAAAAAATTGCAATTTTTAATACTAAAAAATCTTATAAAATTTTTATAACAACTTTAATCATGCTTTAAATTCGACTTAAAATAATTAAAATAAAGTAATTTAAATATTATAAATAATCATTAAAACCCTTTAATTGCAAAAAATTTACTGTTAATAAATTTAACAAAATAATAAAATATTTCAATTAAAAAACATAAATATAAATTAAAAATCTTAATTTTATTTAATTCAACCTTCAAAAACAAAGAATTAATTAATAAATAATTTAACCAATATAAATTAAACTATAAAAGATATTTACAAACTTAAGCTTCTAACTTAAACCCCCCCACGAATATCTTATTAAATTTCTTTAATAAAAAATTAAAGTTTTAATAAAACATTATATTTTCAATATAAAATAAGTTAATTTTAAAATTTAAAAAACTTTATTTTTTCAAAATAATATTATAAAATTTAACTATTTAAATTAACAAGAAAAAAAAAATAAATTTAATAAAATAACTAAATAAAATATTATGAAAACAAATCTCATTTTCAAATAAAACGAAATCAAATGTATTAAATAGCTTAAAATTATAATTAAAATATTAAAATTAATCAATTCTATTCAATTTAATAAAACTTTATTTAAATCATAAATTACATAAATAAAATTTATTAAATAAAACTTAATAACCATTAAATAATTATCCAAAAAAATAAAAAAATAATAATTTATTAACTTAATACTATAAATAAATTCTATAGTTAAAATCAAAACAAAACTTAATAAATTAAAATAAATAAGTTTTAATACCAAACAAAAATATATTAATTCATTAAAAAAAAAATAAAGCGTTATAAACTTTAAAACAATCAAATTAACCATAAACAATAAAAGTTTAGAAATAATCATATTAAAATTTTCAAAATTTATAAATTTATAAGATAAATTAAAAAAATTAAGAAAAAAAAAAAAATAAAGCTTTAAAGAATAAATTAAACTAAAAAAAAAAAAAAAAAAAAAAAAAAAAAAATTCTTAAACTTTAAATAAATAAATAAATCTATAAAATAATCTTTACAAAAAAATATAGATAAATAAAACATACCATTTATAAATAAAACACCTATATAAAACAAATATCTTGATAAAGGTAAAAAATACACCACTATCCCCATCAATCGAATATCCTGAATATCAAAATTTCTGTACATTATTGAACCCACACATAAAAATAACAAAGACTTAAACAAAGCATGAATAATTATATATATATATATATATATATGTATATGTATAAATAAAAAAAATATTATTATACTCAAATTATTTATAGTAGAAAAAGCTATAATTTTTTTTAAATCATTAACATAAACTATTTTTAAACTAAAATAAATCAAAGATAAAAATCTAATATTTAAAATAAAAAAAAAATTAAAAAAATTTATAAACCGGAAAACTATATAAACCCCCAAAGTAACAAGAGTAGAAGAATGAACTAGAGCAGAAACAGGAATGGGGGCAACTATAGCGCTAGGTAACCACAGATTTAAAGGAAACTGAGATCTTTTTAATATTAAACTAAAAAAAAATAAATAATAATCTAATAAATTTAATCTTAATATTAACATACCCGCCCCCCTTAAATCTAGCCTTAAAATAAACATAAAAATAACTATTAAATCTCTAAAACGATTCATAAAAATTACTAAAATACTCATATCCAAAGAACTCTTATTTTTGTAATACAAAATTAAAAAAAAAGAAATTATCCCAATCATGTCCCACAACATTATCAATATAAATAAATCAATAGAATGAACCAATAAAATTATACTTAAAACAAAAGAAAAAATCAAAATTAAAAACAAAAAATCCATTCCTACATAAAATAAAGAATAAAATATTAAAAACAATGAAATTAATAAAATAATTAAACTAAAAAATAATCTATACTTATCAATAAAAATTATTATAATAAATTTAAAAGAAAACAAATTTATTAACCAATAAGAAAAAATAAACTTTAAATTAAAAAAAAAAAAAATTAAAAAAAAAATTAAAAAAAAAATCAATATTAGTAAAATTAAAATTATAATAATAATTTATAAAAATTTTTAATTTCACAAATTAATATTTTTTAATTAAATTATATAAATAAAAATATACCTAATTTAAAATAATAAACCTATAAATTTAATAATATAAAAAAATATTAATCTTAAAAATAAAAATAATATTAATAACAAAAACAAAAAAAAATACTATAAAAACACAAACTTTAATATTCACACTTAGATAATTAAAAAAATTATTATTAAATATTAAACTAATCATATACAAAATATTATAAATTAAATTTAATATAAAAATAAAACCTAACAAAAACACAAAATAAACTAATTTATAATATATTAAAACCATCAATACAATTTCGCCTACAAACCCTAAAGTCAAAGGACTAAATAAATTTAAATATAATAAAATAAAACAAGAAAAAAATAACATAGGTATAACAGTAATAAATCCAGTATTAGAAAAAACTAAACGCCTTTTAGAAACAGAATTAAATAAACCAAAATTTAAAAAAAAAACTATTGATCTAAAACTATGAAAAAAATTTATCAAAATAAATCCAGCCATACTATAATAAGTACTTAATATAACAAAAAAAATAGATATATTTATATAAATCACTGAAGAAAAAGCAATAAAAATTTTTAAATCCCTATTTATAAAATTAACTAAACTTATTAAAAAAAGCCCTACCATCCTAATATAAAAAATAACAAAATTAAAAGATAAATTCAAAAAATATACAATTCGAATAATTCCATACCTTCCCAATTTTATCAAAATACTAGAAAAATAAATAGAAGAATCAATTGAAACTTCTACATGAACTTTGATTAATCAATAATGAAATAAAAATATAGACATTTTAGAAAAAAAAACTATACAAAAAAAAAATATTACTATACTATCGAATAAAAAATAAGAAAGTAAATAATAAAATCTTAACAAATTAAATTTAAATAATAAAAAAATAAAAGGATAAGAAAATAAAAGTAAATAAAATATTAAAAAAAACGAAGAATTAAACCGCTCAAATCTATACCTTATTAAATTTATATAAAAAAACAAAGGTAAAAAAATAAATTCATAAAAAACAAATATAAAAAATAAATTTTTTATAAAAAAAATAATTAACATAACCACTATTAATAAATAATAAAACCAATTATTTAAAACACTTGAATAAAAACTAAAATAATAAATTAATACTAAAATAACTAATATTAATAATATCATTAATAGTCTAATTTTATCCAAAAAAAAAAAAATACTAAAATAAAAATAATATAATCTAAACTTAAAACTTATCAAAATTAAAATAAATATTAAAATAATAAAAATTATTATTAGATTCAAATTTACTAAACCAAAAATTATCAATAAACCAAAAAACATTAACTTAATTTTTACAAAATAATTTAACAAAATATTAAAATAAAAATAAATTATTTTAACAAAAAATAATCTCTACCACAATCTTTTATTAAAATTAATATTATAAGCATTAAAAATAACCTTTCGTAAACGTTAATCATAAATAAGTATATAATTATTATTATATCATAATCATTATAAAAAAATATTATTAAAAATAAAAAAATTATAAATAAAAATAAAATTTCCAAACATAACAAATAAAAAAATAAACTAAAACGATTAATAAAAATTATAAAAATAATTAAGATAAGCACAATATAAATTATAATTTATATAATTATTATATAAAATTTGATTTTAAATCAAATTACAAAAAAATTATTATAAAATTATTAACTCTTATTTTCATGTTTATAATTATATTCTCAAAAAATTACCCAATAATATTTACTCTTTTATCATTCAGGCTCATATTATTAATAATTAATTCCATTTATTTTATAAATACTAATTTAATATTAATTATATTAATTTTACTAATTTTTACTAGAATAATAATATTAATAATTTATATTATAATAAATATACCAAAAATAAAATTAAAATATAAAATAAACTTATTAATTTTAACATTTTACTTAAGACTAATAAAACCAATAAATAAAAAAAAATGAAATAAAAATATTATTAAAATAAAAATAATTAAAAAATCTAAAATATTCAAAATCAATTTTATAAAAATAAGCAACATAATTAATTTAAAAAAACTATTTTTAATAATTTTAATTATACTTATATTAATAATATCAATCAATATAATAATTAGTATAAAAAATAAAAATATACGTAAATTTAATTAATATACACCACTAATTTTATCAATCAATAAATAATTACTATTAATAAATTTAACTAGTAAAAATTATAAACTCAAATATTTATTATTCTTTAATCTCCAAAATTAATATTTTTAATAAACATAAAACTAAATATTTTTATTTCATTAATTAAACTACTAAAAAATTTTATAAGTATAATTCCATCATTTTATTTACAAATATTATTATTAAAAAATAATTAATTAAACAACAACCTAATAATAAACTTTATTAAAATTAATTTAAATTATAATTTAAATATATTTTATTTCTTAAAATTAATTAAAAAAGAACTCAAAATTCTTTACTTAAAAATAAACTAAACACTAAAAACTAAAAATAATATAAATATATTTTAAATTTTTTAACTATTAAAATACTTTATAATTTAACAACACTACTAAATAAATTAATTTTAAATATTTTAATATTTTTAAATTTGCAATTTAAATTTTACAATTAACAACCCCAAAAATTACCATAATTAATACAAACATAAACATTACACTAAATTTAATAATTAAATAAAATATCTTAAATATAAAGAATTACTTTGATAAAGTAAATATGTTTTAAAACATTAAACTTTTATTGATTATAAACTTCATTTTAATAATTAAATTAATCAACCTAATAATAACTATTGTATTAATATCCTGCAATAATTGAATTTCTATATGAATAACTATAGAATTAATTATTTTATCAAATTTAATATTAATAAATAAAATATCTAATAATAAAGAATTATTAATTAAATTCTTAATTATCAATTCTATCAATTCGTCCGTAATCTTACTAATATTAATACTAAACTCTAATCTTATAATAATTAAAATTAATACAATTAAAAGTATATTATTTATTAATTTATGATTCAAACTTAGTATGTTTCCTTTTCAATGATGAATAATAATAATAAGAAAATTAAATAATTGAATAATTCTTTTTAATATAAATTTTCAAATAAAAATGCCCCCTCTAATAATATTAATAATAATAAATTTTATCCCTACAAAATTACTAATAATAATATTAAGTATCCCTCTAATCCTACTAAATTTAAATAATATAATAAAAGTAATAATTATTATATCTATTAATAACATGTACTGATTCATTTCAATAATAAATATTAATAATTTATTTTTCATAATATCATTTATAATCTATATATTTACGAATTTTTTACTATTTAAAATAATAAGAAAAAAAAAAATATTTATATTAAACCAATATTCAAGACTAAACATAAAATCAAAAATCTTACTTATTATTCTTTTTATAAATCTTCTTAATCTACCCCCACTGTCTATATTTATAATTAAATGGCTAACACTAAAAATATTAATAATAAATTATTTAATATTAACTATATTAATATGCATAAACTTATTAATAATATTCAATTATTTTAAAATAATAATTTTTTCTATTATAGAATTTAGTATTATTCCCAAACATCTAATCAATAAAAATATAAATATATTTAATAATTTAAATCCAAATTTAATTATAATTTTAATAACAAATATTTAAATACTTATATAATAAGCCTAAAATCAAGCCCAATATAAAAATCAATATAATAAATTTTAATTAAACCTTAATTATCTATCTTTAAACTTAAATAATGAAATATTTTAAATTCTTAAATAAATTTACAATTTATTTTTACTATTATTTTATTTTAATTAAATATTTAATTAACAATAAATTAATTTATACATTTTATAAAATATATTAAAAGTTAAATTTATCAACATTTAATTTTGTAAATTAAAAAATAATTTAATATTTATAAATTAAGCATAAACTTTAATGAAATTAACCAATAATTAAAAAATAGTAAGTTAACTACTAAATTAAACAAATAAACTAAATAAATAAACTTAAAAAACTTTAAAAATTAATTTATATAAATAAAAAAACAATCAAACAATTTTATACACAACCAAATATAATCATTAATAATTTTAAAAAATGAAAAACATATTTAATATTAAAACACCCTCAAACATTTACATATGATGAAACCTAGGGTCTAACATTATATTCATAATAATAATTCAAATTTCCACTGGACTAATTCTATCAACAAACTACATAGTTTCAACAAATCCATTTAACAGATCAATTAATATTTTTATAAACTTAAATTACGGCTGATTAATACGATTAACGCATAGAAACTTAACATCAATAATTTTTATTATTATTTTATGTCACATAACTCGCAGAATTATATTTAATTCTTTTTATATTTATAAAATATGATACACAGGAATAATATTAATCATTTTTTTAATAGCAGAGTCATTCATTGGATACTCATTAATTTGAAACCAAATATCATACTGAGCTATGATAGTAATTACTAACTTTATTTCTACCATTCCTAATTTAGGAAAAAAAATAATCAAATTACTATGAGGAAATTTTAATATTAATATCATTTTAATCAATCGATTTTTTACCATTCATTTTCTAGTACCTGCCTTAATTATATTAACCTCATTAACCCATCTAATTATTTTGCATAATAATAAATCTAATAATCCTATAGGATTAAATAATAAAATTGATTTAATTAAACTAAACCCTTTATTTATTATTAAAGATTTAATTATTGTACTAATAATTTTAAATATATTAATAAACATTATTTTACTAAAACCATTTTTATTTAGAAATAGAGATAACTTCATTATAATAAACTATTTTAAAACACCCAATCATATTGAACCAGAATGATATTTTATATTTTTTTATTCAATTCTACGTACAATCAATAACAAATTAAGAGGATTAATAATCTTAATATTATCCTTCTCAATATTAATTATTATACCAATAATTAATAAAAAAAAATTTCAATCATTTAACCCTATTAATAAAATTTTAATAATTAATTTAATTATATTTATCTTAATAATTAGAATAATAAGAAAAAAAAACGTAGAATTTCCTTTTAAAGAATTAAATTCATTATTAATTTATCTTTATTTTGTAAACTTCGCTTTAATAAATTATATAAAAAAATTTTAAATATATTATTAATAAACAAATCTAAACAAGTAATAGTTAAAAACTCACACAATTATTTTGAAAATAATTTTAAAATATTTAACTTATTATTTACAAACAATAATTAATTAAATTAAAAAAAATTATAATAATAAAAAAACATAATAATCATAATACACAAAGGAAATATAAACTTCCACAACAGCACCATTATTTTATCTAATCGATAACGAACAAAAAAAACACGAATCCAAATCAAAAAAAAAACTATTAAAAAAAACATTAAATAAAAAATAAATCTTATAGTAATCCTATAAATAAACAAAAACAAAGTTATTATTATAAAATAAATTATTTCTATATATTCAACTAAAACCAATACTATAAATAATAAAGATCTAAATTCAATATTAAACCCTGAAATTAATTCAGACTCCCCCTCATAAAAATCAAACGGTAAACGAATAAGTTCAACTATAATACTAATCAACCAAAATACAAATATTATTAATCTAAAAAATAATCTTAAATTAAATTTTTCATTTAATAATAAAATAAGTGAAAATTTAAATCTCAAATGTATTAAAAAATAATAAATTAAAATTAAAATTAATACAATATCATAAGAAATAATTTGTACTACTATACGAATCACACTAATAACCCTATAAATTGAATAAAGTAAATAAACTATAAACATAAAATATATCATTTTTAAAGTTAATAAAACAATCAAATAAATAATACTAAATATATTATTAAAAAATACATAAATAAAAGGAAAAAAAAATCATATAATAATTATATTTATAAATAAAATAAAAGGTATAATTAAATATAAAAATAAATTACCTATAAAAATTAATTCATTTCAAAATTTCAATACTAACTTAATTAAATCTATTAAAAACTGAACATTTCCCTTAAATAAAATTTTAGACGGACCCTCCCGAATTTGAGCTAACCCTAAAATTTTACGTTCAATAAATATAAAAAATCCTACCCCAATAAAATAATTTAATATTATAAAAAAAAATATCATAATAATATATTACTAAATATATTAAACCTATATTTCAATTTAAATTCTAAATTTAAATTCAATCAGTAACTAAAATAACTTCAAATCCTTTCGTACTAAAAAATTTATATAAAATTTTGAAGATAAAATCCAACCTAATTCACATCGGTCTAAACTCAAATCATGTAATTAATTAAAGTTGAACAAACTAAACAAAAATTTTACTATTAATTTTTCATCAATTAATTCAACATCGAGGTAACAACCAGACTTTATTATTTATTCTAATAAAAACTATTATCCTGTTATCCCTAAAGTAATTAATATAAATTTATTATTTAATTAATATTTAAATAATTTTAAATATTTTAAAATCAAAAATATTTTGATTTATTACCCCAATAAAATTAAATACATATTAAACTAATATGAATTAATAAAATTTTTAGGGTCTTTTCGTCTATCAATTTTATTAAATAATTTTCAATTTAATTTAAACTTAATATCAATTATTAAATAAAATCATTATCTTATTTATTCATTCATTCAAGTATCCAATTAAAATACAAATTATTATGCTACCTTTGTACAATCAAATTATTGCAGCTATTTAAATATATTAAATTCATTGAGCAGAATAAATAATAAATTAAATAATATATTAAAACTATTTATACAATCTTATTAATACGTTTTTAATAAACAATTAGACAATACAATATGTCTAGTTTATTTAATAAAATTTTCGTCTTAAAAAATTTTTAATTACTAATTAAATCATTAAAAATATAAATTTTTAATTTATTTTACATTATCTAATATATTAATAAATTTAATTAATAAACCAATCATATTTTTCAATCAAAAAAAATAATAATTTATTAATATTACTTTTAATCTTAAAAAAACAATTTTGCTTAAATAAATCAATTTTTAAAAACAATTAATATTATAATTAATAAAAAACTTAAATTTTTTATTATTAAATTTTATACATCTAACTAAATTTAATTAAAATACAAATTTATAAAACTTTAAATTCAATTTAATTATTAAATAATTATTTATAATTAATTAATCTTAATTTCTAAATTAAATTAAATTTATATTTTATATTAATTAAACAATAAATTACAATTAAATTTAATTATTAATTATTATAATAAAATTAAGTAATAAATTAATTTAACTTATTTTTGTATCACTAAAAAACTTAAATTAATTATTATTTACACTTAATTAAATCTAAACTAATTAATATTTCTAATTTATTACAAAATATTTAAATAAAATAAATATAATTTAAATAATATAAAACCCATATTAAATATTTTAATTTCTACAAAGACTAAAAATTTTAAATTCTATGTAAAAGAAAATTTATTAATCTTAAAAACACAATATAATAATATTAAATTAATTTTCCAATTAATTAACTTTGTTTCGACTTATTCTAATATATGAATTGACGGGCAATATGAACATATAAATTATCAATAATTCAATTTATAAAAATAATACAAATTTACTTTTAAATTTTAAATAAATTTAAATACAAAATTTCTAATCTAAAAATTAAATTAATTTATTATTAATTATAATTTAAATATTGATCTATCATATAAATGTTACAATTATTAATTAAATCAAACAATAAAATTTAAATATTATTTTAACAACAATAAATAAAATTAAATTAACTTTTATTAAAGTGTAATATCTATAAATAAACAAATTTCCCTAATTAATTTATACCGCCAAATTAAATAATTTTATATAATTATATTAATCTTCATTATTATTACTATTTTAAGTATTATTTACTAGGGTATCTAATCCTATTTAACTTTTATACTAAAATTAATTAACCTTAAATTAATAAATTAATAATTATAAATTTCACCTATTATTAAACAATTTAAATCTTTATGAATAAACTTTCTATTAAATATATTAATCAAATAATTATTATAATTAACCTGTATTAAAATGTGTAACCGCTATTGCTGGCACAAAATCTAAATATAATATTTTTATTTACTAATTTTGTTTGATCCAAAATTAATCTAGATAATTTTATATATTAATAAATTAAATATTATTATTATTTTTAATTTAAATATTATTAATTTTATCTATATATATTTATAATAATTTCGCTAAAACACATTCTTTAATTATAAATCAATACTAAATGTATTAATAAAATAATAATTATAATTTAATAAAAAATAATTTGTAATATTATTTTACATTATTTTGATTATTAATTTTTCATTTCTCTAGTTAATGTTTTTTTTTTAAAAAAAATTGTATTCTATTTTTTTGATTCTGTACTAATATTGTTTTACATTATTAAACTAAATAAAATATTTATGTATTAAAACTTACTATTACTTATTTTGTAATCTTTTACACTTTAATTATCATCTATCCATCAATATTAAGTTGTAATTATTTAATCTTTAAGTTCTATAAAATTAATCTTACTCATTAAAATTTAAGTAATAAAGTTAAATCAAATCTATACCCCAAATACACCTATGTATTAATAATTAAATTGTTCTATTAACATTTTTAATTTATTTGAAGCAGAGTACCCCCGGGATATGTCTTACTATTGGGGTGGATCTCTTTCCCTCAAAGATAGTTTACTACGGAGGCTGGTACCCTAGTACAAATACTTGAATCTTTATAACGCATCTGTAATAGAGGCGTTATTCTAAATACTACAAACTTGTTGTTATATCTGTTTATTCTAGTAATTGGAGATCTTGCTGTACTACCCAAGCCAAATTTTGTAAAAATAATAGTGAAAATTAACCCGAAAAAAAAAAATTGGAAATCACATCTAAAACCAACGAAAAAAAAAAATTTTGAAAGAATTTTTTATCCAAAAAACGGATAAAATAAAAGAAGCAATTTTTAATGATTATTTAGCCTTATGCCTGTATACACATTTAGTTAGCTAGATCTAAATATAAATGCAAAGGTTGTATTAACTATAAATATAAATACTAAATTAAATAACCCAGTATTTTTACTTATAATCAATACCCAAACCATCAATAAATTAGCTCCTCTTTTTAAACTCAACAAATTTTAATCCCGTAAGTTAATTTGAAAAACCCAAAATTAATTCGCTTGTTAATTTTAACTATATTTTTGTACAAAAATATAAAAACTATTTTTTATAATATAAAATAAAATTTTTCAATTTTAAATAATTAAACTAATCCATAATGATTAAATTTAATAATAAATAAAAGCTAAAAACTTCTAAAAAACACTTTACATTTATTAAATTAATTTTACTTAATTTCAATATTATTTTTAAAATATTAAAATATAAATAAACTAATTCTACTTTATAAATAAATTCACTAAGAATAAATTTTCGTGGTTTTAAAAAATAGTGTAAAATTTTTTTTTTTAACAATTTTTTTTTGTTATTAAAATCATCTTAAAATTTTTTAAAAATTCAATTTTCCCATATTGATTTGTCTTACTTTTCTTAAATCAATTTGATCTTAAATATTAAACCCCGCCCCC